GAAACAACTCGCAGTATGGGTCTAGCTTATTGATACATTCCATAAAAATCTACTTGAATCCATTTTTTTTTTTTTATCGAAAAAATCCGTGCTCAATTCAATTTGATTTTGAGCACGGATTTTTCTGGCCCAAGTGTATCTTGTCTTTACCACGAACCATTTTCCTTGCTTAACAATAATTGTAGTTTTACCAATATTTGCGGGTTGCTTCATTTTTTTTCTTCCACACAGGGGAAATAGAGTAATACGCTGGTATACTATATGTATGTGTATATTAGAACTTCTTCTAACGACTTATGCATTCTGCTATCATTTTCAATCGGATGATCCACTAATTCAACTAATGGAGGATTATAAATGGATCCATTTTTTGGATTTCCATTGGAGATTAGGAATAGACGGACTCTCTATAGGACCCATTTTACTGACGGGATTCATCACCACTTTAGCTACTTTAGCGGCTTGGCCGGTTACTCGAGATTCTCGATTATTTCATTTCCTGATGTTAGCAATGTACAGTGGGCAAATAGGATTATTTTCCTCTAGAGATCTTTTACTTTTTTTCCTCATGTGGGAGTTAGAATTAATTCCCGTTTATCTACTTGTATCGATGTGGGGAGGAAAAAAACGTCTGTACTCAGCTACAAAATTTATTTTGTACACGGCGGGGGGTTCTGTTTTTCTTTTAATGGGAGTTCTGGGTATCGGTTTATATGGTTCTACTGAACCAACATTAAATTTTGAAATATTAGCCAACCGGTCCTATCCTGTGAACTTGGAAATACTATTTTATATTGGATTTTTTCTTGCTTTTGCTGTCAAATTGCCAATCATACCCCTACATATATGGTTACCCGATACCCATGGAGAAGCACATTATAGTACTTGTATGCTTCTAGCCGGAATCTTATTAAAAATGGGAGCGTATGGATTAGTTCGGATCAATATGGAATTATTTCCTCATGCTCATTCTATATTTTCCCCTTGGTTAATGGTAGTAGGCGCAATGCAAATAATCTATGCGGCTTCAACATCTCTCGGCCAACGGAATTTAAAAAAAAGAATAGCCTATTCCTCTGTATCTCATATGGGTTTCATAATTATAGGAATTGGTTCTATCACAGATATGGGACTCAACGGAGCCCTTTTACAAATAATCTCTCATGGATTTATTGGCGCGGCGCTTTTTTTCTTGGCCGGAACAACTTATGATAGAATACGTCTTGTTTATCTTGACGAAATGGGCGGAATAGGTATTCCAATGCCAAAAATCTTCACGATGTTCAGTAGCTTTTCGATGGCCTCCCTTGCATTACCTGGCATGAGTGGTTTTGTTGCTGAATTAATAGTTTTTTTTGGACTAATTACTAGTCCAAAATATCTTTTAATGACAAAACTCCCAATTACTTTTGTAATGGCAATTGGAATGATATTAACTCCTATTTATTTATTATCTATGTTACGACAGATGTTTTATGGATACAAGATATTTAATGGCCCAGACTCTTATTTTTTTGATTCTGGGCCGCGAGAGTTATTTCTTTCGGTTTCTATTTTTTTACCCGTACTCGGTATTGGTATGTACCCCGATTTCGTTCTTTCACTATCAGTTGAAAAGGTTGAAGTTATTCTATCTAATTCTTTTTTTAGATAATTTATAAATCTTATCATTTACAAAAGCGTTCGTTGTAAAATGGTACAATGACAAAGAGCCTGTCGAATCATATATGATTCGACAGGCTCTCGCCAATTAACACAAAGTTTTTTTATCTGATCTGCGTTGTACACCCTTTTATTGCTATTTGTAATAACCCCCCTTTTTCTTTTTTTGAATTCAATTAGATGTTAATGTAAACGAACCATAACTATGTAGTCCTATTCCTAATAGATTGACTCCAAAATAGCATATCCAAATTATAAGAAATCCAATAGACGCCACAATTGCTGAATTTGTACCCTTCAGTTTTATATTTGTTCGAGTATGTAAATAAATTGAAAATATGATCCAAGTAATAAAAGCCCAAGTTTCCTTTGGGTCCCAACTCCAATAGGATCCCCATGCTTCGTTAGCCCATACTGCTCCCGAAAGAATTCCTATGGTTAAAAAGATAAATCCTAGACTAATAACTCGATAACTCCAATAATCCAATTTTTGAATCAACTGTGATCTATAATAATTCCTTGCGAAAAAAAAAGAAGTTTTTTGGAAAAAATCCCTTTGTTCATTCATGTATTCGATTTCACCAAGGAAAAATGACTCATTTAAATTCAATAAATGATTACTCGTAGAAAAAAGCTTTCTCTTTTTTCTAACTGTAATGACTAGAAGTGATACTGATAATAATGATCCACATAAAAGGGCCGCATAGCCTAATATCATCATACTTACGTGCATTATTAGCCACTCGGATTGAAGAGCGGGTACTAAGATTGTCGATTCGTGTATTTCAGTTAAAAGACCTGAAGTAGCAAAGCCCTGGGAAAAAATAGCACTTGGGCC